CGTGAATTGCTCAAACAGCCCCAATCCGCCCCTCTCACGGTCGAAGAGCAGGTAATGACTATCTATACCGGCACGAACGGTTATCTTGATTCATTAGAACTTGAGCAAGTAAGGAAATATCTTGTCGAATTACGTACTTATGTAAAAACGAATAAACCGGAGTTGCAAGAAATCATATCTTCTACCAAGACATTTACTGAGGAAGCAGAGGCCCTTTTAAAGGAAGCTATTCAAGAACAAATGGAACGCTTTCTACTTCAGGAACAAGCATAAAGAAATCGATCTCTCTTCGTTTTTTTTTATTCTTTTTTTATTAAAAAAAAATGCCGTTTTTCACATGGATATAGAAAAAAATATATGGAAATATATTGCGTCCAATAGGATTTGAACCTATACCAAAGGTTTAGAAGACCTATGTCCTATCCATTAGACTATGGACGCTTTTGATTCCTATTTTTTAGCATTTTTTTTTTTAAACTTAAAACTTCTTTTTTGTTTTGAAAAAACATATGTGAGATGAGACAATTTTTTTGAATTGTGTATTCAACTCAATGATGCATTAATGAATACATAATAGAGCGGGTAGCGGGAATCGAACCCGCATCGTTAGCTTGGAAGGCTAGGGGTTATAGTCGACGTTGATTTCTTCTTTTTAACGTCTCTAATTCAAAACCGAACATGAAACTTTGGTTTCATTCGGCTCCTTTATGGAAAAGAAAATGGGGAATTCCCAAATATTAAGTTTAAGTTAAGGTGGGAACGAAATTACAAAACAAAAGAGAATTCATTTCACCCATAACATCTATGTCAGCTTTTTGTATGAATGCATTTATTTAATTCAAAACAACTTACTTTCTAGATGATCCCTATAGAAAAAGTGATTCTAACAATCTTTCTAGTTACTTCGTTCTCTATTTCTAGTTGAGAGAATCCTAAGGAAAAGTATTTTGTTTCCGCCGAGCTAAAACAAAAAGAAATATGTTGATTGAAGCCTCTAGTAAACTAAAGTCATCATTTAATAGCTATTTTGCTTCTCTCTAGAAAAAATAGAAGATTTAGTTACGATTAGAAACCCTTTTTTATCTTCATCCATGGATCTTTTACTTATACTGATTCGATTGGAAGTATTGATCCAATTCAATTTCAATACAATTTTCTGTTTCGTAATTTCATAATCCAAAAATTCGACTTTTAATTGACTTTTGGATACAAATTACGAGAATGTATAATTTTCCTCAAACTTTTCATTGAGAGGGAAAGGATTAATTCCTTTTAAGAAATAAAGTTTTTGATCGGAATATTAATCAAACCGGCAGACCCCTTAACTATTAAAGGGTTATATAAAACGAATCACACTTTTACCACTAAACTATACCCGCTACAGTTGGATTATTGTATCCAAATAGAACTTTTGTCGAACATTCAAATTAGACGTAATTAAGACAGGATTATAAAAGAATCATGAAATTTGGAGTATTGGCATTTTTGTTGGAGGATTTGATGAGATTATGAAAAGATAGTTGAATAACTAAAAAATAGAAGAAATAGATAGAATAAATGGGGACGAAAAGATAAGAATAAATAGCGTGTTGGTTCTATTTTATTATTGTGCTTTTGTTTTAATAACAAGCATTTTTTTTTATCATTATCAAAATCAAATAAATAGTTTTCTTTAGTCTAGATTCTATGAATCCGTTAAAACAAAAAGGCCTGGCGAGGGACGGATTAGGCCAGGCCGTGGGAATCAAAAAGGCCCTTTCGGGTGAAGAAGTCTTTCTTTTTTCTTTTCTTTCTATATTTGAATATTCTCTATTTTCTATTGATATTCAGTCTTTTTGTTTGTATATATTCTATTATTTTTTATTTTAATAGAAAATAGATTTGAAATTGAATCTTTTAATGAATCCTTCGAATCTTTCTTACTTTATCTTTATCTAACGGGTTGGAATTTCAAATAAAACTTGTACTTAATGTTGTATTACACAATACAACTTGTCTATTTTGTATATATTATATATAGTTATATAAACCGTATTGTTATATAGATTCTATTTCGAATTTTGATAAATTATTTATTTAATATTTGACTATTCCTTTTTTCTTTTCAACGGGGAGAGATGGCTGAGTGGACGAAAGCGTCGGATTGCTAATCCGTTGTACGAGTCATTCGTACCGAGGGTTCGAATCCCTCTCTTTCCGTTTCCTTTGATAGCGGAATCTTACTATTTGATTTCTGTTTTAAAGTTCTTAAATCTTTTTTATTTTTTTTTTTCAAAATATAACTAAAAAAAATTACAAATCTAGAATAGCATTCTAATAAGTTTTAATTCGAAAATAGATTTCGTCTATATAGAATAGAATTCGAAAAAAATAGATGAAAATAAAGAAAAGAACTCCTTTTATTCTTCGCGTCCAGGATTACGTCCCGGATCATTAGATAGGAATCCGAAAATGAAGAGAGAAACAAAGAATATTACTACTGTGTAAACAAAGAGTTTGAGAGTAAGCATTACACAATCTCCAAGATCATTTTTTTTGTAAAAAGAGAATAGATTCTCTATTTTTATACCATATATCCCATAATTAATTTGAATTTGATTTGACGTCTAAACCCGAAAAAGTTTTTCAAAATCGAAAACAATTTTTGTAATTGTAAAAAATCAATAAAAAAATGAAGTTAGTAATATCTTATATATTATTATCTTACTTATCCATAATTTTCTTATACCTACTTGTTGATTTTATGGAGGATCAAACTTTTTCATTTACGAAAAAGAGTTATAATCGGAAAACGAAGCAATATGAATTGTGTTGATTCAAAAATTTGAACGTTTTAATCAAGAGTTCATATGGCAAGACTTATCCGATTTTATCAATTATTTAGTATTAGAATATTAGAATCATTTTTCTCGAAAAAAGACTTCATTGTTCTAGGACACGATGAAAGAGCTCATCGAAAACTTACAGCAGCTTGCCAAACAAAGGCTAATAGAAAAAAAAGTAAAGGTATAACTGGCATAAAATCTACGATTGGACTCAAAAAAGCGTAAGCCTCAGGTAATTTGGCGAATAAAAAACTACTCGAATAAAGGGCAGAATTAAGACACATCAAACTAAAGATATTAAGCATAACAGACATTTTTTTTTTATTGCATTTTGATTGAGTTATTGATAGAAAGAAAAAATGAAGAAAAAGGGCCTTCTTTTTTTTTTTGAACTTACTCACTCAATCAAAAAACCTTCTACTCTCTGTCGAGAATAGAAGAAATTCTACTTTCATACAATATCTTAATGGAATTCTATGTAATGATCAATAAATTCATTTGAATTCTATACCTACACGTATCAAAATACTAACAACGGAATCGAATCCATTTTTTAGCTATTTGGGCTGGAATTGACGAACAATTAATAACAATATTAGTGTTTAGTAGTGTAGAATAGAAATATAAGTGGGGCGTGGCCAAGTGGTAAGGCATCGGGTTTTGGTCCCGCTATTCGGAGGTTCGAATCCTTCCGTCCCAGAGCCAGAGCATATGTAATTTAAGATTGCATTTTTCGGTTTCGAAAGTTTTAATAGTGGAGAGAATTGGATTCTTTCTGTTAATGATTGATTTTAATAAAAATGAATCTTTTTTTTCCCATTTCATCAAATGAAAGGAAGATAAGTGTTCAAATCACACACGGATACAAGTGAATTCGTTGGAGATTTAGGCAAGATGGGGTTATAGATTACATACATTGATTTGAATTCCAAAAAAAGAGTGCCCTTAAGCATATATACATCCCCAATATATTTCTATATAATATAGAAAGAGGGTAGTTCTTTTTTTATTCATCCCGGCAAAGAACGTTGATTTTCCAACCTATTATTAAATTTTGATTTATTTTTTTGATTCTTCATTTATTAAATTAAATTAATGGTCGAGCTCAAAAAGAAACATGGATTTGTATTTCTTAGGGATATTTCCTTTCTTTTATTGTAAAAAAAGAAGCATTGCATTACTCAAAATATCTTATAATAACTTAAGATATATTCCATACCCATGTATTGGCTGTTCTGACTGAACCAATGACTATTCATGATTTCATAATTGAATTAACCGCATACCGGTTCCAAATTTGGGGAATGTTATGGTAAAACTTCGTTTGAAACGATGTGGTAGAAAGCAACGTGCGACTTGAAGGACATGATCCGTTGTGGATTCTTAGTATCCATCATTCTCTAATAAAGGATGCTCTTGACTCGACATCCTTTGTTCTCTTCCACTCGAACCTGCATTGTATTTTTTGTTGGGGTTGGAATGAAACTAGTACATGATGGAGCTCGAGGAATAAAGTATTGAGCTATTTCTCAAGGAAAAAGAGAAGGGTCTAGGGTTAGTGTCAATCAATAAGTCGGACCAACTTCGTAAGTATATCTTTGACAGAAAAATCGAAAGGATAAAAAAAAGTTTCAAATCCCAAAGGAAAATTGTTTATTGGAATTGCTAAAACCTTTTCGATAATATGATAATTATATATATCGTCGGGAATCTGACGTCCGTATGATTCTATTCTTTGATAGAACGAAATAACAAAAAGGGCATGTTGCTGCCATTTTTGAAAGTATTCCTAATCAACGAAGTAATGTCTAAACCCAATGATTCAAAAAAAAAAAGATAAAGATTTCCGGAACAAGGAAATACCTTTTTAATTGTTAATTGTCATAACACTTGGATTTGGATCAGAATTTCGAATTCAAATCGATTCTAAATGAGACAAAAGGGTATTTGAGACTGCTCAATAAATGAAATGCCAGATTTTCGTTTGAGCTATTCAACTTGAGTTATGAGTATACAAATGATTTTTTTTAGGAAATAAAGAAATGAAAAGGACTTAATTCTTAGTCTAATTCATTTGATGATTTTATGGGCTTATTTGATTGGGCATTCTAATTTATATATACCTAACTTTGAATCATTTTTCTCGAGCCGTACGAGGAAAAAACCTCCTATACGTTTCCAAGGGGGGTGTTGTTGATCTAATCTATCCCAATGAGCCGTCTATCGAATCGTTGCAATTGATGTTCGGTGCCGAAGAGAAGGAAGAGATTTGCAGAAAGTGGGTTTTTATGATCCGATAAAAAGTCAAACTTATTTAAATGTTCCTCTTATTCTAGAGTTTCTTGAAAAAGGTGCTCAACCGACAGAAACTGTTTATGATATTTTAAAGAGGGCGGAGATTTTTAAAGAATTTCGGCTTAATCAAACGAAGTTCAATTAATCAAATAAAAAACAAAGATAATGCGGTTGTAGTTTGGTAGAACTTTTTTTCTTCTTTTTCTATTCTTGTAGATTTCTTATGTAGTGCCAATCCAACACAAAAATTTTCTTATATTATTATTATATATTTGACTTTTTCAACTTCGATTTCCAAATATATTATATATTGTATATATCGTATTTCTATTTATAATATTCGAATAATTCGATTAAAGAAAATCTTTATCCTAATCATATATTTAAATTAAATAAAAATAATATTAAATAAATAAAGAAATTCAAAAATATTAATATTTGTATTTTTTTCTATTTATATTGACAAGAGTATATTGAACAAATATAATTCAATTTTGAAGTCAAAAAAAGTAGAAAAAATGAAATGGTTTATTTCGGTCTTAGGCCCCAAAAATAGGTTTTTTATTCAAGGGTGTGTTGGATTTTTTGCAATATAGAATTTGGATCCAAAAAATGGATAATAATATTTGGTCTAGAAATGTATTTTCTCTAAGAAATTTTTTGATTGTCATCTGATCTGTTTGCTTTTATGTTCGGAATCGATTCGAAAACTTTGTTTGGATTTCTTGTTAATTCGAAGTTTTGATTCCATTCCATTTTTTTTATCTCGATTGTATCTACATAACATATCGATTTCTTTTTCGGGTTGCTAACTCAATGGTAGAGTACTCGGCTTTTAAGTGCGGCTAGAATCTTTTACATATTTGGATGAAGCAAGGAATTCGTCTACATCATCGGTAGAGTTTATAAGACCACGACTGATCCTGAAAGGAAATGAATGGAAAAAAGAGCATGTCGTATCAATACAAAATTCGGAGAATATTTCATTCTTACCAAATTGGTATACAATTCTATTTGAATTCTTGCAAGGAAACGAAATGAATTCAAAGTTGGGTCGATTGAATAAATGGATCGAACCTTATGGTTCAAATTCTGAGGAAAGAAAGAACAACGAGTTTATTTTCATAATTTGAATGATTTCCCGGTCTAATTAGACGTTAAAATAAATTAGTAACTGATGCGGGAAAGGATTCTCCCACGAGTGGATGCTTTGTTTTTTATAGCGAATCCTAATTATTCGATTATCCATTATACATAAGGGGATAGCAATAAATGTGTAGAAGAAAGAGTATATTGATAAAAACTTTAGTCTAAATTCCAAAATCAAAAGAGCGATTAGGTTTAAAAAATAAAGGATTTCTAACCATCTTATTTTTTTTCTTATAACAAAATAAAAAACCAATTAGATGCAACAAAAATAGAGAGTCTGCTGATGAATTTACCCATCTCCGAGGTATCTATTATTTCATAATAAAATATCTTGTTTTGACTGTATCGCACTATGTATTATTTGATAACCCAAGAAACCCGCTATTTTTACTTTTGTTTTCGGGATAAATTGAAATGGAAGAATTCCAAGGACATATACAACTAGATAAGTCTTGGAAACATAACTTTTTCTATCCACTTATCTTTCAGGAATATATTTATGCATTTGCATATGATCATAGTTTAAATAAAGCGATTTTGTTGGAAAATTCGGGTGACAAGAAATACAGTTTACTAATTGTAAAACGTTTAATTACTCGAATGTATCAACAGAATCATTTGATTCTTTCTGCTAATGATTCGAGCCAAAATGATATTTTTGGGTACAAGCACAAAACGAATTTGTATTCGCAAATGATGACAGAAGGGTTTGCTGTCATTGTAGAAATTCCATTTTCCCCGTTATTAATATCTTCCCGCGGGGAAAAAGAAGAAAAAGAAAAAAAAGAAATAGTAAAATCTCATAATTTGCGATCTATTCATTCAATATTTCCTTTTTTAGAGGACAAATTCTTCCATTTCAATTATGTGTTAGATATATTAATAACTTACCCTGCCCATCTAGAAATCTTGGTTCAAACTCTTCGCTACTGGTTGAAAGATGCCTCTTCTTTGCATTTAGTAAGATTTTTTCTTTATGAGTCTCGTAATTTAAATAGTCTTATTATTCCAAAGGAATTCATTTCCTTTTTGAAAAAAAGGAATCAAAGATTATTCTTGTTCCTATATAATTTCCATGTATGCGAATACGAATCCTTTTTTGTTTTTCTCCGCAACCAATCCTCTTATTTACGATCAACCTCTTTTGGAACCCTTATTGAACGAATTTTTTTCTACGGAAAACTAAAATATCTAGTAAAAGTTTTTACTAAGGATTTTGGGGTTATCCTAT